TAATTCAAGTCATAATTTATATAGGATTCCCAAAATTCTTAATAGAAAATAGACCGCGGAGAGTCGAAGAATTGCAGATGAATGTACAAAAAGAACTTCATTGTGCGAACCGAAAACTAAACATTGCTATTACACGAATTGCAAATCCTTATGGACACCCTAATATTCTTGCAGAATTTATAGCTGGCCAATTAAAGAATAGAGTTTCTTTTCGCAAAGCAATGAAAAAAGCTATTGAATTAACCGAGCTGGCGAATACAAAAGGAATTCAAGTACAAATTGCGGGACGTATCGACGGAAAAGAAATTGCACGCGTCGAATGGATCAGAGAAGGTAGGGTTCCTCTACAAACCATTGGAGCTAAAATCGATTATTGTTCCTATACAGTTCGAACTATATACGGGGTATTAGGAATCAAAATTTGGATATTTGTAGACGAAGAATAATAAGACTTTACGTGTTTTTACATTATACCCAGTAATGGACAAAAAAAGAAAAACCCTTTTATTCTTTTCTTTTATTCTTTTTATGTTCAAGCAAAACAAAAAAAAAAAGCAATTCTGCAATTCTAGAGGGTTCAATAAAAATCCGATTGATCATTTTATATAATTGCTATGCTTAGTGTGTGACTCGTTGGTTTTTTTAGGGCTAGGATTCAAAAAAACGGACCAGGTCCCAGAGTATGAACTAATAACTATAGCACTAATAACCAACTCATTGCTTCGCATTATCTGGATCCAAAGAACCAGTCAAGATAAAGATATAATATATTGGACATATCATTGTAGCAACTGAAATCTTTTTTTGCATAAAGATAAAAAAACCAATCGGATTATTAGTTGTGAAGTTCTAAGTCGGAAAGCAAAATAGAAAAAAAGTATGCGGATAAGTGGAAGGATGAGAGAAAGATAGAACGGAAATATCAATGATATATGATTCCAATATGTAAGGTCGATGAGTCATCTCATAAAACGCAGTGTAATAAAGCATAAATTCAATAATGATTCATGCATAATTAGATGAATCCGCTTATAGAACAAAAAAATCAAGAGCCTCGAGCCAATAAAGACTGAGAAAATTGACTTAAGAAAAAAGGACTCCGCCGGAAAATTCAGACCTAACCATTAATCGAGAAGCAATGGGAACGATATAACCCGTGAATGCAGAAGATTCTATTGAAAATGAATCTTAATGATTCATTGGGTGGGATGGCGGAACAAACCAGGTACCTCCTCTTTTATTCTTTTATTTTGAGAGGTCATGAACTAACCCTATAACTGAAATAGATATGGAAAGAGTAAATATTCGCCCGCGAAAGTTCTTTTTTATTAGATTGATACATTTTTGTCGATCCCATATGATAAAAGGAAAAACAAAAGAAAGATTTTTTTATAACGATAACGTTATAAAAAAAGACATTGACATTATCTAGAAATAGAATACATGTTTTATTAAATAATATCGAAACACGCTAAACAAATTTCGAATAGATTAACGAATTGATTAATTAGATGCAATTTCAAAGAATCCTATGATTCAGCATATTATTCATTAAACACATGTATATCTTGAGAAAATCTGTTTTAGTCGTTTCATTCGCGAGGAGCTGGATGAGAAGAAACTCTCATGTCCAGTTCTGTAGTAGAGATGGAATTGAAAAAGAACCATCAACTATAACCCAAAAAGAACAAGATTTCGTAAACAACATAGAGGAAGAATGAAAGGAATATCTTATCGAGGTAATCATATTTGTTTCGGTAGATATGCTCTTCAAGCACTTGAACCCGCTTGGATTACATCTAGACAAATCGAAGCAGGGCGCCGAGCAATGACACGAAATGTACGCCGTGGCGGAAAAATATGGGTACGTATATTTCCAGACAAACCAGTTACAGTAAGACCCACGGAAACCCGTATGGGTTCAGGGAAAGGATCCCCAGAATATTGGATAGCTGTTGTTAAACCGGGTAGAATACTTTATGAAATGGGTGGAGTAGCCGAAAATATAGCTCGAAGGGCTATTTCAATAGCGGCGTCCAAAATGCCTATAAGAACTCAATTCATTATTTCTGGATAGAAATGTAGAACCAAAGGAAAGAAGTCTTGTGTATAAAAAAAACAATTGCAGGGTTTTCTTTCTTTTTTTTTTTTTTACTTCGTCCTTTGCTTTATTTTACATTAAAAAAACAGATAAAAAAAAACGATATGATTCAACCTCAAACCCATTTGAATGTAGCAGACAATAGCGGGGCACGAGATTTGATGTGTATTCGAATAATAGGAGCTAGTAATCGCCGATATGCTCATATTGGTGATGTTATTGTTGCTGTGATAAAAGAAGCAGTACCAAATACGCCTCTAGAAAGATCAGAAGTGATCAGAGCTGTAATTGTACGTACTTGTAAAGAACTCAAACGAGATAACGGTATAATAATACGATATGATGACAATGCTGCAGTTGTCATTGATCAAGAAGGAAATCCAAAAGGAACCCGAGTTTTTGGCGCGATCGCCCGGGAATTGAGACAGTTAAATTTTACTAAAATAGTTTCATTAGCGCCTGAGGTATTATAATATGAGACCGTGAGATAGTGATAGTATTTAAATAAAATAGATAAATTAATAGATTTAGTAGATTATGTCTCACGCATATACTTTTAAGAATTTTCTTTAATAATTTTTATAAAAAAAGAACATGCTGATTATATCCAAATTCGGAAGCAACAATAATTTTAGTTTATCATGGGTAAGGACACTATTGCTGACATAATAACTTCTATACGAAATGCTGACATGGATCGAAAGGGAACGGTTCGAATAGCATCTACTAACATGACCCAAAACATTGTTAAAATACTTTTACAAGAGGGTTTTCTCGAAAACGTAAGGAAACTTGTAGAAAATAACAAATATTTTTTTGTTTTAACCCTACGACATAGAAGGAATAGGAAAGGACCATATAGAACTCTTTTAAATTTAAAACGAATAAGTCGACCTGGTCTCCGAATCTATTCTAACTATCAACGAATTCCCAGAATTTTAGACGGGATGGGGATTGTAATTCTCTCTACTTCTCGGGGTATAATGACAGACCGAGCAGCTCGGCTAGAAGGAATCGGCGGAGAAATTTTGTGCTATATATGGTAAATTTTCTGCTATCCGAATTGTATCTGTAACTTCCTGTTTGTGAAAAAAACGAATAAAAAGCCAAGTTGTCTAATATCACGCCTTCCTACATTAGTTGATACTTCAAGGAGGGTTTGTCTGGAATAAAAGAAGAAAAATGGATTCATGAAGGTTTAATTACTGAATCACTTCACAATGGTATGTTCGGGGTTCGTTTAAATAATGAAGTCAGATTCTAAGTTCTGTTTCAGGAAGGATCCGACACTCTTTTATACATATACTACCAGGAGATAGAATCAAAATTTAAGTAAGTCGTTATGATTCAAACGGGGGGGGGCGCAGAATTTCTAGACCCCACAACAAAGATTCGAATGGTTCGGTGGTTTTTCAAGATTCCTTTCATGAGGATCCAATTCACGGTTCAAAAATTTCAAGAAACTTATTTTCTTCCAATCAGTAAAGTAGATTCGAAATTCAGTTAAGGAATAACAATTATGAAAATAAGAGCCTCCATTCGTAAAATTTGTGAAAAATGCCGACTGATCCGTAGAAGGGGACGCATTATAGTAATTTGTTCCAACCCGAGACATAAACAAAGACAAGGATAATCTTTCGAAAAGGGACTCTCTAAAGGAACCGATGAACAAATCAAAATAAAAGGTCCGTTTTGACATGAAATGGATATATCCATATATCTCTGACTTATATTTTGGAAATGATAAAATATGGCAAAATCTATACCAAGAAGCGGTTCACGTAGGACTGGACGTGTGGGTTCACGTAAAAGTGCACGGCGAATACCAAAGGGCGTTATTCATGTTCAAGCAAGTTTCAACAACACCATTGTGACAGTTACAGATGTACGGGGTCGGGTTATTTCTTGGTCCTCCGCCGGTACTTGTGGATTCAGGGGTACAAGAAGAGGGACACCTTTTGCTGCTCAAACCGCAGCAGGAAATGCTATTCGAGCAGTAACAGATCAAGGTATGCAACGAGCAGAAGTCATGATAAAAGGTCCGGGTCTCGGAAGAGATGCAGCATTACGCGCTATTCGTCGAAGTGGTATACTTTTAAGTTTCGTAAGGGATGTAACCCCTATGCCACATAATGGCTGCAGACCCCCTAAAAAAAGGCGAGTGTAGAAATAAACATTGAAGAGATTTCAAGAGAAATAAATGACTCAAAAATCTGACAAATAATATTACTATGGTTCGAGAGAAATTAAAAGTATCTACTCGGACACTACAGTGGAAATGTGTTGAATCAAGAGCAGACAGTAAGCGTCTTTATTATGGACGCTTTATTCTGTCTCCACTTATGAAAGGGCAAGCCGACACAATAGGCATTGCGATGCGAAGAGCTTTGCTTGGAGAAATCGAAGGAACATGTATTACACGCGCAAAATCTGAGAAAATCCCGCATGAATATTCTACCATAGTAGGTATTCAAGAATCAGTACATGAAATTTTAATGAATTTGAAAGAAATTGTATTGAGAAGTAATCTATATGGAACTCGTGACGCGCTTATTTGTGTCAAAGGTCCTGGATATGTAACTGCTCAAGACATCCTCTTACCACCTTCTGTGGAAATCGTTGATAATACGCAGCATATAGCTAACCTAACGGAACCAACTGATTTTTGTATTGGATTACAAATTGAAAGGAATCGAGGATATAATATAAAAACACCAAATAACTTTCAAGACGGAAGTTATCCTATAGATGCTATATTCATGCCTGTTCGAAACGCGAATCATAGTATTCATTCTTATGGAAATGGAAATGAAAAACAAGAGATCCTTTTTCTAGAAATATGGACAAATGGAGGTTTAACTCCTAAAGAAGCACTTCATGAAGCCTCCCGGAATTTGAT